ATTTGTCTTTGTCGCTGGTTCGGACGTGCATCGGCGGCCCCCTTTCCACTTCAATCGTGGAAAGTCAGAAGCAAGAATCATTGATTCCTGACCCCCTTATCTACGACAACTCCAGATCAACTAATTTTCCTTCTAGTTGAGAACCACTAAGGGTAAGAGCAGCATCTTAGGTCTGATGAGAGCCTGATCTACTCTACGACAACCCTGATTGTTGTATTCTCGGTCCCCTACCTTTACTATTATTAGTAAAGCCCTCTCCTTGGGATCCCCATCTGTGTAACATAAGCCTTATTGTATTGCGCGCTGAACTATTTAGCTTTCTCCTAGTGCTTCCACCCGCGGTTCTTCGTTCCTCAGCTCTTTATTGCTTTTATCTCGACACACTGCCCCTGCTTTGGCTTGTAGGCTTGTTAGCTTCGCAACCTCTGCTCTGGAAGCAGCTTATGCCCCGGACCTTATTGAGCACCGGGATAGGAATATTAATAAGGCTATGTGCGAACTCTCGTAGATCACTCCCGGATGTAACCCTTCTTTCAGTCTTATCCGCCCCCTTATTAGGCTTTCAGTGAAGTGAAGGAAGAAGGGTTCTTATAAGAGAATGAGGTACCGTTCGGACCCCTTATTCGCAAGGGTTCCTCACTCAAGTAAGGGTGATAACGGGAAGAGAGAAGTTATCTATTAGCTAGGCTGGTGGAGGTCCTCAATCGATCTCTAGCCGTGTCTACGCCATATCTGTCTCAAGTGTTAGTTTTCAGCGGGTGAGGAGTTGAAGGGCCATGTTTAACAATGTTGTCCACTGGAACCCATTCCATGGTTTTGTTGCCTTCGGCTTTGCTGAGGTTATCATGGAGATTTCAGGCAAACCTTCTTCCTCCTTAATCTTTAGCTGAACACGAGTTCGCGGAGGTGTAATGAGTTGGGATGGATCGAACTTTCCTACTTCGGGCTCTGTTACCAGAGGATGCCGCTTCATCAGCTTTGCGCTCATGTGAAATGATTAAATCCCGAAAGTCTTCCCTTCTCTGCTTCATGCATTGCCGCTCGATATACTCTTGCATTTCGATCATGCGATAGCTTTGGTCAGGGTCTTCTGGAGGTGATTCTTCCACTGACTCGCAAGGTATAGAGTTGACAGCTGTGGTCACTTCTGTGAGTAGACGCATCATGGGGCCCGGCCCAGTGGGAGGGTCAGTGGACCACTGTGGATGAGGTATCATTGGAGGTGGAGCTAGAGCCGCCATGTTTCTTCTCGGGTAAAGGACAAGATAATCAAACTTTCCTGATGGGTCTCCGAGAAGGTCTACCTCAGGATCTCCTGCTTCATATCGTTCCCGTCATTTTTGCTGATAAGTTTTATTCTTTCTCGGCTTAGGCTTCCGTTCTCTCTCGGCTTCGAGCTCGAGATCAGTTTCTTGTGCATTTTGGAAACAATCATCACAGTCGCAGATGTCCCACCATATGTGGCCTGATTCAGTCTTCCCTTGATAGATGGGTGATCCATCCAAAGAGTAGGCGATGATGGGGAATTCAGAGGCTGCAGCGGGCCGAAGTGTTCCATTCTTGATTTGAGGGGCAAGAGCAGTAAGTGTGAATGCTGGCTGATGTTGTGTTGTGCCAGTGGGCTGAGATGGTTTCGATTCTGAGGGGCCTGCCGAGCGAACCATGTTGATTTCAGGGAGATCATTCTCTGTTTTCAATTCTCAAGTTCAAAGCGTAGCAGGTGTTGTTCTCGGAGATCTTGGATCTTGTGTCTTAAAGCGAAACATCTGTCAGTCGTATGACCTGGACTTCCCATGTGATAGTAATCTGGATCAAACTTTCTTTGTTCCTTTTTGGGAGGTGATGGATTAGGTCTCGTGCCTTCTCCTGTTGGTGCTTGTGGTTGAGGAATCTGAATCCCAGGTTGGTTAGTCTGCTGAACCTGTCCTGGTGATAATATAAGGGGCCGCTGAGTGGATGGCTGTACGTATATTCTCTGCTTTTGTGGATGGTCATTTCTAGACGGGGCGGAGGTGATGACCTGAACTTCTCCTCCTTTCGGCCCGGTTTCTGTTCTTTTGGTCTGTACCCTCCTCGGGATAGTGCTCGTTCCTGACTGTTCCAGCAGCGACTGCAATGCCTGTATGTCAACCAGGCGCCCTGATTTGACTCCATCTTCCACTCGCTCACCTACTATGACCAGGTCTGCGAAACTTGACGTAGTGTGCCCGATAAGGTGGGAGTAGTATGGATCTTTCAATGTGTTGAGGAAAGCACCGACCATCTCTTTTTCAACCATCGGGGGTTTGACCTGTGCTGCGAGTTCCCTCCATCGTTGGGCGTATGCCCTGAATGACTCGCTACCCTTTTTCTGCATACGTTGGAGCGGTCCGGTGCCATTTCAGTGTTGAACTTGTATTGTGACAGGAAGGAAGTGGCTAGGTTAGACCATGTTCGGATCCGGCTGTGGTCTAACTGGACGAACCACCTCTGAGCAGGGCCGGTCAGACTTTTTTTGGAATTGCTGGATGAGTAGTCTTTCATTATCGCCGTATAAACACATTTCTCCACAATAGACTTTCAAATGGGTAAAAGGACAGCCTGTTCCATCATATTTGTCTAAGTCTGGAGTTTTGAACTTGTGGGGGAGTTTCATATCCGGGAAAAGCATAGGTCAGAGAAACTGGTACTGCCATAAGAGTCGATCCCCTGTAGGCTTTTGACCTTTTCTTCTAAGCTCTCTAGCTGATTGGCTACCTTCTTTTCTTCGGCTTTTTTCTTCAACTTGTCATCCTGATTACCCTCTTGGGACTCTGGGATGGTGATGTAAACTGCATTCTGAGTGGTGACGGGAGGATTGCTGGTGACCTGAGAGGATCCTGGTCCTATTTTGAATCTCTCTATTGGAACTTATACAAATATGGATACTGGGTCTATTGAAAATATAAAAGATACTGCTATTCCCACAACTGCCACTCCTCTAACTGGATCGCTGGGAACTGGCATTAGAACTCCATGGGCTTATGTGCCTTAAAATAGGACTCGAAATGCATCTGAATCTACCCGCATATGTGTATCGGGCATATGAGTGAGAGGGGCAAGGGGAAAGAGTGGGTGGCCCCTTACGCGCTTTTTTAGGAGGAGTCCCGTGTAGTTGGATGGAAGGGAAGGGACTGTCTTGTATCCGCTCTAATCCTTGACGCTCTTAATGTCCAGATAAAGGTTTCCGAGCTACTAAGAACCTAACAGAACTTTTAAAAAGAGAGTTTCTTTTTCACACAATTGTTTTTCGGTGGAGGGTGAAGACCTTATTGACCGATCGACTGAAAGAAGAGGAATTGAAATAGGTTCGACCAGCGATAAAAGAAAGAAGAGTACTATGTCAGCGGAACAAAAACGGATTCGATCTACTTTCTATACTATACGAAATTTTTTCTTGTTCAGCAACAGAATCAGTAAGACAATCGGTCTTCCCTCTCCTGTCTTTGAGGAATTCCACGTGCAAGAGGGTCTACTCTCATTGTTGAGGTACCCCCGTTCACTCCGAGGCCATTCAACGGCCATTCCACGAGGTAAGCCCGCTAACCCCGAAAGTCATTGTCTCCTGGTTCGTTCTTCCTGTGGATTCCCTACCAATCTAAGTAAATAAGGGTTCTCGAACCCCGTCTCTCCCGCCATTGAGGTAAGCGCGGCTATCCCGATCTGGCTAACCATTCAAAGATTTCCCTCGGGGAATTTTTGGCAGGCGCTCTCCGAGCCCTGTGCTTTCCTGTATGTGAGGAAGGGGAGTTATTCTGTTTATGGAAATAAGAAATGCATACACGAAGCAGAAAGTCAGAGATGAACCGGAACTAATAGATGCAGGTTGCGAAGCAATTGCCACAGACTCTCATTCGTTCCACTAGGAAGAAGACTTGCTCCTTCTGAGCCAGGATCAAACTCCTCTATGCGTTTTCCTTCTCCCTATCTTTTCTTTACGCATAGCCTGACCTTAGAGACTGACTCCCCGATGCCATAAATCGACTTAGCTGACTGAGCTCCTCCGCTCCAACTCGACTAGCTACTTGGATTTAAACGAGGGTTTCAGACTGACGCTACTCGTTTAGCTTTTCTTTACACTGAGGCGCTTATTTATCAGCCGTAGTAACGGAAACTACCAGCATCGGTAACTCGTAACTCACTTCATTCGGTCGCCCACCTGGGCTATCCTCACTACACTCCCAATCCTGCAACTGACGCTAAACTAAGCCTTGAAAGAACTAGACTGAGCTGCTTCCTTAGGTTTCACTCCAGGTTGAACTCATCTCTTCCCAGGGCTCTCTTCACTTCAAATAGGAAGTACTAGGCCTAGCTTTCTTTGCTTGACACATAGGTAGTCACCACCCTTATAAACTATAGGTCCTCGAACCCTTGACTTGGAAACTACTCGCCTTAGAAGTCACCACCCTTTCCCTCGCAGCAGAGGTTCTGCAAGAAAGGAGATGCACTAGCTACTTTACTTGGATTTACTTGGCTTTATTTAAGAAGATAATACAGATTTCCGACTCGAACTCCAGGTTTAGCTTTCCCTTTAGACTTTGCTGACTTGGAAGCCGGTAAATCCACAGCAGACTGAATTAGCAGATGCGGGAACTACTTCCCTTTAGGTTTTCAGTCCATAGCTCTTTCATTTAGAACATAGGCCCAGAGGCCTAGCAGAATGCGAGAAATACAATTAGAGGAAATAGCTAATAACATTCGTTCGCCGACCTCGGCTCCATTCAACAAAGAAGAGTAACAGAAGGCGCTCTTTGCTATACAAATAGGCCCAGCTGAACTGACTTAACTGAAGAAGACAGAGAAGCAGGAGTTGATCTTTACACATCGGTAGTGTCGCTACCACTGCAGGAAGAAAGAAAGCGGATATCTCGCGGGTAACATAGCGTTTCGCTTCCCTCTTAGCATCGGTCACTCCCTGAAGCAGTAACGGGTAACTAGCCCTCCGGTCAGTCCTTGGTTTCTTTCTTCCGGGTCACTGCCCATTCAACAAAATTGGCAACTTGCGTTTCTTCTTTCTTCTCGGTCCGCTTTGGCTCCTGATCTTGAGCTCGCTTTTCTTGGCCTCAGGCTTGGCTTCTTCTTGGGGTCCTTGCCCTTCCATCATGGTCAGCCCATCTTTCTCCAGAGAAGCAATCCGCTCGCTCGAAATCTGTCCCTTCAGTTGTGTAAGAAGGCGTCCACACGATTACGAGTCCGCTCCCGTCGAGCCTCTTCCGGATTCTATTCTATTAAAAAGGGGATTCCCAGGTTCTTTCACTCCAAGACTAGTTGCGGATTGGATTCTTTTATCCGGACTGACTCTAATCGTGATTTTGACTCTATTATGATATTACCTCCCTCTGTCACTGCATAGAGTTATCTTCTTCAATCACCTTTCAATCTCCGAGGGTAGAACAAGGGAAGGTCAAGGCAAGGCAGTCGTCGAAGCTATGGAATAGTTGGTCAAAAGCAGGGTACTTCTTTGTGTGTCAATTGAAGTCATTCTAAAAGTTCCTTCGTTTGTGTCCCAGTTGCCGATCAAGCTAATAAAGACTAAAAAAAGACCAATCACTTGCTTATTCGCCAGCTTGGGTTTCGGTTGCAGATGCGATTGATTATGCCATTCTTGCTTTCGGTGGAAGAGAATGACGAAGATCTAGGCATGCACATGAAGGGAGAGGCCAAGTGATGGGTTACGGTTCTGCGACAGGTGAAGTTTCGCCTTCTTGGGTGACTCTTTCTTTTGATAGCATGCTTTATCGGCGGAAGGTGTCGAATGATGGCTGACTTGTCTTGTCTTTTCGATTGATTGGCTTACGGATGGAAGGTTCGGACAAGAATTCCTAGGCCGAGTGTTGGGCTTTCGGGATCAAAGAATCTTAATAATAGCCTCTCTTACTTTCATCTTTGGTTGATGAATTAAGACTGCCCCTCCATCTGAAAGCCCGAGGGAATAGGAAAGCTATCCACCGGATCTTGGAAACAAGGCACACAGGCCCCTGAGCTCCTTACTTGAATAGTGAAAGACGTATAAGACAATGACTGACTACACAGACGTACGGAATGAACTAAGGGCGGATAGATTACATCGAAAGCTTAACCGCTGGAAGGATAAGTTAGAGCTTGGACAACTAAACTGGAAAGCTTGTTAGGGTTAGGAGAGCCTAGAGAGCTAGAAGACTTGGAAGACTCGAAGACTAGGCTGAAAGGCTGATTCAATTACTCATTCGATTACTGATATGATTGATTTGAAGGCAAGGTAAGGCTAAAGCCCCTAGCTTCGACCGATGGGCTGCTTAGCGATTACGCAATGACTGCTAGAAAAAGGACTCGGTACCTTGGACTGGCATGCTTGACGGATTTGACTAACCTACATACTATAAGACGATCTTTCCTACGAGACGGAAAAGTCAACTCCAGCAAAAGGTCTTGCCGCTGCCTTCGAAGACTGACGGAATAGAGCGATCACTTCGACTGAGAAAAGGACTGGAAGAAAGCGAATCCAAAGCAGACGTCTAGGTGGGGCTCTTTCTTTCACCACCATTCCTCTACTCTTTTACTTCGTAACCTCTGTAATCGTAATATCCGCGACTCGGAGTAAGGGCATCAGCATCAGCTCTAGGTTATGAGGTTGCAGGCCTAGGCACCATACCCATTGCCCTATCCTTCTTGATATTCCATATCTCCTTGGAAGCTTTCCATGTATTGCTACGAGTCGTGTAAGGGGCATTTCCTTCAAATCTCCGTCTTGCTTGGTGATTTCCTTCTTACTGTAGTTCTTGGAATCTTTTCTTCCATTCTTCTAAGCATTCAGTCTTGGTAGTCTCTCCCATTGTTGTAAGTGAGTCTTATAGCGAGTGAATGTGTATGCGGGCTCATTGCCTAGTGTCTTAGTAAGCCGTACGCTTCTTTTCTTTATTGCTCCAGTGAGCGAGTACTTTTTCTCTTTCTAAGCCGTCGAAGTCTTCCAATCGGTGACTACGTTACTTATCTCTCTGGCTATTCCGTATTCAAAGTAGGAAAGATTCTATTTCCGTCCAGTACGGATCCTACCCAGCCTATCGTACGTCTTCCCGTAGCCCCTATGCCCATATCCCCTAGCCCTTAGTCCCTTGTTTCGGTGTAAGGTCTCTCTCTTTTTCTGTCTATCTTTCTGGATAGTTTGTCTTCCTATTCTTTCTATTCTAAGTGGGCCGAAGCCGTCCCAATGAAATCGGTGGACCAAGATGACATCATCGAGCAGAAGCCTTCCCAGTTGAGTTCTTAAGAGAAGAACCAAGCAACTGAAACAATTGTTTTTTAATCATTGACTGAACCATCGTCAAACCTCCACCAACATTGGATGATAGAGGGACGTTCTACCAGCTAAATAGATCCACTTGGCTTTCCAACCTGCAAGTCTTTGCTGCACTTTCTTCATTATGTAGTTAGTTTTCTTTCTTGACACTCTTTTGTGAATCAAAGGCACTCCTAAAGTACTTACCAATATCATTGGTATGACAAATATTGGTAATTGCTTTTATTGAACTAATAGTACGAATCCGAGTCTTAGGACTCAGAAAGAACTTGGACTTAGAAAGTTTTTAATGGTACTACTGGTCTGCTTTGCAGTAAAAGCCGGTATTTATGGCACTGCTGCCAACAAGAATGCGTCCTCTGGCCTTCCAATGATTGAATAAAAAGAGATAGAGTTTTGACCTCTAGGGAGGCAATGAAATTTGACAGTTTTTGTATACCTATGTCCGTCAAAGCGCTATTTGAAATATAAAATATCCGATACACCTTTTGTAGCTCTTTCTATCTAACATACTCCCTTTCTCACGAAGCAAAACAGATTCTTTGGTGGCAGTGGCACGTCCAGACACCGGATTCCCATCCAAAAGGGATAGGGATGGGCGGGCGTTTAAAGATAGGCATACGTCGCCGTAGAAAGAAGAGATCCATGTTCTACAGAGAAAGGCGGGTCTAGCTAATCCACTCACTCAGAAGAAGAAAGAGCACCCGAACCAAGATCTGTTGAAATAAATCGAGACTCTTATCGGTCTGCCAAAGGTGCTGAAAAGCGCAGCACTTCCCTGGTAAGAAAACGGGGCTTCTGTTTAATTAAGTTTTCCCCTTTTGTGGGGGGGTTGGAACCTCTTGCTCTTATGCTAAGGCAGAGGCTTTCGCAATGGCTTGCGTGGATTCGCACGCTTCGGATGCTGGTCTAGCTTACACCAGACGAAGGAAAAGAAAGATGCACAAAGGAAACTGGAAAGCATTTCTCGGGAAAATTAGTTGTTCAACCCAATCTCGATGAAAATACACACCTACCCTGTTATTACCCCTATAGACTGCTTTTAGGGTGATACTACTTTTACCCTTACACTACGATATTTCTTTATGTTTTGTTTTGTTCGATCACAAAGAGTCAAACCAGCTACCGAAAGATAGAGACTCAATCCGTTACCATGACTGATAGGATGATCAAACAAGGATGAAAAGCTACATGTTCTGCTTCTCCTCTTAGTTAGAGAAGAGGGGAAAGCGCCCTATCTTGTTGGTTCTTCGTCTTTCGAACCTTAACCATGAAAGTCAGTCAATGTTGGCTTCCTCGATTACACAGTTGACCACACGCATTCAACGGTATGGAGTAAGACCTTCTGTTTACAATTTTGAAGAGAAATTCCAGAGATACTCATCAAGTGGACCATACCAAGGTGCGAAGCGAAAGCTCCTTGCTTTTCTGATCTCATTGTGGACGTGTAGAGATAGGCACCTTATCTATGCAATAACGATCTCACTCTTCAAGACAGATTCATGAAAGGTCAATCTACGCCATGGAAGTTTCATTGCTGAATGACTTGTCTGCTACCAACTCCTTCCTCTATGTCTATGGGCAGGGCATCTCTACATGTGAGACCTTGTATACAAATTTCTCACATACCAGATTCCCGAGGAAGAAAGAGAGCTTCTTGCTTTCATGCATAGCAGACTAACAGAAAAGTGATCTCGCTGTACCCGATCTCCCAGCACTGACATTGAGAGAAGAGTGGAACGGGACTTGCTTTATATTATAGGGGACTTCCCTGGATACTTTTCAACTCATATCGGAGCAAGGAAGCAAGTGGCTAAAATGGTGGAAGTTACTTCAGCGCTTGGGGGAAGAGGACTCTCTACCACTGCTGATTGGATCCGGGGATGCTCAAACGGATAACAACAAAAAGAAGAGTGAGGGTTCTATGGTATGGATGGCTTTGGTGAGCATAGCAGGAAAGACCGACGAGAAATTGATGTCTGTAGAAGAAGGAATTGAAAGCTAGGATAGACCTTCAAATCAGCGAGCTAGGAAGGCCAAGGAAAGTATCCAGAACCCAGTTGTGAAGGAAAGGCAGGAATTAGTAAGAAATCTCAAGAGGAACCTGAAGTGACTAGTCCTATGAAGTGACTCGTCCTATATAGTTGGAAGTGGGCATGACGAACCACAAAACATGAGGAAAGATCCTTAGGGGCAGATGCTTTGCTACAGTCCCATGCATGTGTGGGTTTCAAGGAAATGAAGGAAAATTTAAACGTATCCAGGGCGGGAATAAAAAGTGGCTCTCTAGAGACGGAAAGGAGACCCTCATAACATAAAAGAAGTGGCCCAGGCGATTCTCTCGTATGCAATGAGTTGGTTAGTTTCATTAGCAGGTTATGGGGGCGGGGTAATAATTATAAGCTAAGGAAAAGAAAATGCATTGGATGGGCTGGAATAGAATTGCATCCAAAAGAAGAATGGCGGGCTAGGTTTCCTAGACCTTAAAGCTTTTTTCCATGCAATGCTAGCAAAGCAAGGTTGGAGGCTTACAAAGGCTCCGGAGTCATTATGTGCGCGTGTGCTGAAGGCAAAATCTTTCCCAGCTTGTTTTTTTCTTTTTTGGAAGCGAAGAAGTTGGGTTGGGCTCGTGCCCTTCGTTTACATGGGGGAGTCTGCTCAACTCAAGGGTAGGTTCTCAATAAGGGAGTCATCTGTCGCATTGGGAGCGGCTTGTCGGTGAAAATAGGGGATGACCCTTGGTTGCCTATCTCTTGGAACAGGAAGGGTGTCACACCAAGAAGCTTAAATATTTACGAAGAAACATTTTTGATGGGAACTAAAAAAGCATCATACCGGAACTTGGAACGAGGAGTTGATCAGAGACAACTTTATTAAAAAAATATGCAGAGATGATATTGAGCTTGCCTTTAAGCAACAGAGTAGATGAGGACTTCCTTGCTTGGCATTACGATCGCCGAGGCCTTTTCTAGGTACGTAGTGCATACTATCGAGATGGAATATAAGCTAAAGATGACAGACCAAGACAAGACACGAATGAGTCCGAAAAGACAGAGTATTAAAAAGGCCTCTTGTTCTAATATTGGAATTCTCCTAATCACTGTGTTCCCTCAATTAAGTAAGGTGCTTTGACCAATGGATATGGATTCATTCCTCAATAAAGGGATAAAGCATGAGCCCAGCCCTACTGCTCTAGCCTACCGCGCAAGGAGAAAGAAGCCACCCACGGATTTCGCATTTTCGCAGTCAGATTCAATTCCACCTTCATCAAAATGGGGTTTAGGCGGCACTCCTCGTTTTACTTCTTCCAATGCTTATAATCACCTTCGTTCTAAGCCTGGTTTTTCGAAAGAAATGTTAGCTCTAACCGCTGTTCCACCTGTTCCTAGGGTGGAACAAAAGGTCGGCTGAAACGGGGGTTTCACGTCTATTTTGTGACGAACAATGAATGTGGTTAGATTCCTGCCAGGTTCTATATCGGGTGAGGGGCGAAGAGTCGTGAACTCCACTTGGTGGCTTTGGAACACTCAAGGAAACGCAACGAGCAAGAACAGGGTTGCTCGAAAGAACAAAAAAGCTTCTATGAGAATTACCATCTTCACCCGATTAATTTGATTTCTCGGGTTCTCATTTTGATTCTTTGTCGTAGGATATCTCGTCGTCTTTCTCTTCTACAACTACGCCTCGCTCTGATTCGATTGCCCATTGCTTTACCTTCCCTGCGAAGGAAATCCGCTCTTTCGCGCTTCTCCTTCCTTCATCTTTATCTTCCTTAAGTGCTCTACTCGAAAGGCAGGAGCTATTGTCCAACTTTCTTTTATTTAATTGAATAGCTCTACCTCCTCGGTTTGGAGAAAGCAAAGCCCCCTACCTCTCCACCTTCGCTTAACAACAAGGATCGCATGGCCGTACCGTTATTAGATTGCTTTTCTTTGTCTGATGAGGATAGTAAAATAGATAGAATATAATAGGTAAGAGTTCAATGGCAAATGCAATCCCTCCTGTGAGAAAGCCTTAACTTAACTTAGAGATGTATTTAAAGTTTTCTTTCTTTTTCTTTGAAGCTTATAGTGTGAAAGCTAGCTTAGGATAGTGTCCCTATAAAGCAAGTGTAATCTGTAGTTCTAGTGCTTCGCTCTTCTATTCCTAATGTCTTTTCCAGTTTTCAAGCGGAAGCAGGACCAGACCAGGCAAGGATGATATCATTATCATAGCGAATAGGGACTCTATGTTGATCTATGGGTATTTTGTAAGATGGGGGCCATGCTTTGCCTTCGAGTTATTTTATTACTTTTCATCAGTTTATTAGGCAAGCTAGCCTATCAATATAGTTTGAGTTCTAGAGTCAACCCATACCAAAAGATAAGGAAGGTTACAGTCCTTCTGCCTTCCATTCAAAAGTAAGAATCCGATCTCCAGGTTCCCTTCGAGCTCGTAGCTTTCTTTTTTTCTGGGCTCTTCTCCATTCTCCAATCCTAGTGCTTCGCCTTTACCTTTAAGTAAGCTAAGCAAGCAAGAGAAATAGACTTAGGCACGCAAGCATGTGAGAAAATTCCTTTTCAAGCTAGGTTACAACAGGGAAAAACAATAAAGAAAAAGAATGAGCTATCCGCCTTTTAAATGTAAATTAAGCCCGCAGACTAGGGGATAGCGTAAAGAGAAAGGGTTAGGGTAAGGAAGGGATCTAGCAAGAGTTATACCCAAGAAAAGCCATCAACATCTAGATGTATCAAGGGCCTAAGCTGGGTCAGTTCCATACTAACCTGTTCCTTCTTCTTGCGAAGAATGAATTACCTAAATCAGCTACTGCTGGGTTAATAATCCACGTGGGAGTTTTCTTCCATCGCATTCTAGTGATCCAGTTTCTGCCTTTCCTGAGGTAGCAGTTGAAAAGGTTTTTGTTTTGCTTTGATTCTGCTTTCTCTTCTTAAGTTTCCATTGATTGCTAGGCCAGCTCTATCCAAACAAGTTTGAAAGCTGGCTCTTTTTCAGCTGTATATTAAGTATTCTCCAATCTCTAGACCCTCCAGCAATCTAGAAGTCTTTTCCCTGCAATCCTAAGTAAGGGCGGGCATCTAGTGCCAGTCTTAAGAGTCAATCCAATTGAAGAAACAAAAATTATGCTTTTTGGGGGAGGACTGCTAGACTATGTTTTCTTTTCTTCCGGTGAAGTGAAGGAAACAATTCAGGGGAAGAATCGAGCTGCAGAAGCAAGGTATATGTCGAAAACAGTTGAAAAAAGGCACAAATGGCGGATTCGGGTCTTCCTTAGCCAGCATGCTTTTAAGAAGTAGTCTAGAAAGAGTGTATTTCCCCCCCAAACCTTCCACCTTTCCCAGATAAGGCTATAGCAAAGTAAGAGATAGATTTTTTTATTTTATATGGATGTCCAACTTCTCCTAGTGCTTGCTCTGGTCCGCCCCTTACCATAGGCATAGGGGAATTTGATAGTACGCGCGCCTTTCTAGTTTGAATTTTTTTGCTAGTTTGCAGTCATCTAGTTCAATTGCTTCTACTTTCTTTTTAAATTCTGCCTTAGAGCGAGTTAAAGCCAGGCTAGTGACACCATTCAAAAGGAATTGAAAGCCAGTAGTTTATCATAAGCCCAAGGCTAAATCTCAGGGGAAGGATTCTCGTTAGCCAGCAAAGGCTACAAAGCGGTGGGAAAGAGCTAAGGCTAAGGATAAAAAGAAAGCTTTTGATATTTTTTTATAGGCTAGCCAGCAAGAGCAACTAGATCAGGAGTTTAATTCATAGGGTTTGCTAGATCTGTAGTGGCATTCCTAGTAGCAGTCTTTCTAGACGTCCCTCTAGTGGCCATTGCTAAGTCCGCAAGTATACCAGTTATACAAAAAACCCTTGCAGCAAAGCCAATTGCAGTGAGAGAGCTCTTTGATTTCCCCAGCTAGTTTGAAAGCGCAGCGATAGCAGGGGAGAGCACTTAAAAAAGGGAAATCCCCATTAAAATAGAAGAAAAAAGGTATGAACTTCAACTGGCGAACGCTGTTTGCAGAAAGACGCGTTAACCCTTTCCCATATCAAACCGGGGAAGGTAGGAGGGCTGGTTATCTCTACCTTCTGACCTTGCTATCCCTAATACTGACCAAAGCAACTTGGGGTGACAGTCAGTCATTTCCTTGTTTGACATGGCATTGGCAGTGGAAAGGAAAGCTCGAAGAGCGAGGAGAAACAGTAGGTGTAGGTGTAGTAAATCTTTATTAGGGAATCCTTTGTATTGGCTAATCTGTTTTTCTGGTTTCTGGTTGATTCGCAAGTTCATCTCCTTCTTTCTTTGTGGAAGGAGCAAAAGTGACATATATATAACCCCACGATCAAATGCAGTAAGTAATCCCGGAGCAAATGAACTCAAGAGTGAAGAGCACGGATTGCAGCTGAAATGAATGGAAGGTTTTAGCCGGGGAGTGGAATTCTTTTTTTTATTCTTTTTTATTTAGGCAACTTAATGACAAGCAGCGGACTGCCAAGTCGGAGTGGAATGGGGTAACGCGGACGACCTTACTCCTGCCTCTCCAGTATCCGCTTTGGGTGGGGCAGGCTGACTGCAACGCTCATCGCGCTGCCTTTCCTAATTTGAAGGGTCTTGACTCATAGATTCAATTCACAGGTATTCGTGGAGCACTAAACGAGATCGAACTCAGTGGATAAAGAATGCTCCCCGAAGTCCTCAACCTTAGTGGCGTACTACATGACTCAATTATTATCAGGCCTATGAGATAGAACGAAGGCTTCTGAGATCGTTAATCTAACTATTGTATTCTATATGTTATTCTTAGGCTTACGAGACAGATCCTAAAGCAATTCTTCCTCCACTTCCCTACAGGTCTCTGTAGCGTATGGAATGGGCAAACGAGGACGACCTTACCGTTTATTCTTTATTTTCATTTTGGTATCTGTTGTGCGAGACAAGCGGACTCTGGCTCCCTCTACACCATTCTCCCCAATTGACACGTCCTGATTTATAGTCCCAAAACGTAAGGGAACAAGGCTCGCCTTCCCCTCTCCCGCTGGTATCCGCAGACAACCGACTGCTGTAAGGAACACGCCCTTTCTCTTTCTAACGAACTGCTCTGATAAGACCATACGCGGGGAAGTGATTTACCGGGATTATTTGGTTCTACTGGAGCAATTGATATGTCGGCAGGGAATATAGGTGACAGCTCACTGGCTCTCGAAGCCCTTTTCCGGGGTAACCAAGTATCATGTTGCATGAATCAATCTTTCTTAGGGTTCCCTAAACAACAATTTTTATTTTCTTACACTATAGTGATTCTTTTTTTTATGGTATAGATTCTAATGCTAGAGGCTTCTGCCATCGGCTTTGTTGCAGTCACGAGCTGCTTCGTTTACTGGAGCGTACTGCCTATTTCATGGCCACCCACAACAGAGGAATGGGAATTCTAATTCTTTTATGTCTCATCTCATGGGTTCCCAATCCAAGTCAGTAGATAAGGGGACGAAAGAACTAGAAAACCACTTCGTCGGATCGTCCTGATGAAATATAGGACTTTGTTTCCCCGGTCGATGCAGAAAAGTAGTCACGGATCGAGAGCTTCTCTCGCTCCTTGTATTCTATGTACGGCACTGACCGTACTATTTGTACTATATCCAAACCATTTCTATTCACTGATCAGGGACTTCCCGATGAAAACATAAGGATAAGGGGCTTAAGGCGGAGTCAAAAGAGGAGTTCATTCTTTCTTCTCTTGCTCCAGCCCTCTGGGTAAGTTACCGCTGCTGCTGGGGAAAGAAGCTAAGATCAATCAAAGCGGGACAATAGCAAAAGTCATATGATGGCTGCCTATTCCACTTTTAAGACCGGTTAAGAGGTCTAGACGTGCAAAGATATCTCCGAGACGGAAAAGAGACTCCCCCCTCTTCTGATCAGGACAACTGGGCTATAGCCAGACTACGTTGGTAATGAATGGATGGAAATTACACGCACTAGAAAACCTAAATTAGTTGATTAAGGCATTTACCGATCTTCGAATACGTGAGGAATTGCCATTGGTTGAGCTACTTTATATACTATTGTCTCAGGTAAGACTTGACTTGACTCCCTTCTTTAATTCTACATTCTTGAATCTGGGCATTTCTCTTTTCATTCGCTTTTCGAGGGCTTCCCTCTCCCGATGGTCGAGCCACTTCGTTTCGTCGACTCAACCATGACTTTCTAGGCATTTTAGTAAAGAGGTCAAGGACAACCTCACTCAAGAAAGCTTTCCTAAAAGAAAGAAATTCTACCACAAGACACATCTTAGGATTGGTATTTCCATTAACGCGATGCCTCAAAAAGTTCTTACCGCTGAAAGAGTAAATTAGTCCGGTACGCTCGCTACACAAGAAAATCAATAAGTTAAGTAAGGGTCTGGTGATTGTCCTTTCCGGCTTTACCTTCTATTTAGGAGTCGCTGCGGGCATCCGGGATCGGTCCCGCTACGCTAAGGCTTGTTTCCCAGAAAAGGTTCATTGATTTGAGATTACATAGGTCATCTCCATAACAAGAGTCAGTAGGAAAGTGAAGGAGTGGCCTTAGTCTATCTCATAGGCCGAGAGCAAGCAAAGCCAAGGACAATCTCGCTCAAAAGAGCAGCAGGAAACATCCACGCGAGGATATTGAACTCGCAGCACCTAATGGAATGCGCCCCTGCGGGCGGAAAACTACCTTAATACAATATATTCTATCTTTTCTTGGGAATACTGCTTATAACAGTGGCACAATGGTTCCTAAAGTAAAGTACGAAAGCCATTCCGTTCGTTACAGTAGTCGGTATCTCCAGGGGAGTCCAGAGCGTGTCAGATTAGTGCATCTCGTTCCAGCGCAAGCTTTCCAAAGTAGAGCATAAAAACCACTTGTTAATTACCAAGTCAAAGGTCAATGGGAAAATGAGAGTTGAGTCTAGTGGCTAACTCATAGACCTAAGAACAATAGATACATACTTGATGAAGCGAGTTGCTAGATAAAGACTTCCAAGCTCTCGGGTAAAGACTTCGGCGCATACAAAATGATCGATCAGAATGCATATCAGTAGCTCCATGGGAATCGGGGGGTCGGTAGATCGCTCCTGCATCCCTTAAAGTTCGCTTTACTTGGTCGAAAAGATCGCAGTGTCAAGTCCGCTCTTGACAAGCAGTCCCTTAGAAAGGATCCGGTAATAGCACTTCCGCTGGCAGCTATCATATATAAGCTATCCGCAGAATCTTAGACTGATGTTTCCCTCTTTTCCACATTGGACACTGGAAGATGGGTTCAATCGACGGGTTGAGTGGTTGTTACCTCGGATCTGTTTCTTTCCAGTACAAGCACTTGATTGTTACTCGTTGGTTCCTTTTTGGGCTTTGCTTGAATCTAAACAACTCGGGAGTGAAAAAGGAGAATTTACCTGCCATTGGACTACGAACAAGAACCTTTTGAGCACACCATTGGTGGTATTAGCCGCAAATAGGATTCGAACCTACGTCCCCGTACCCCTTAGATTAGAGTTACCCAGTGAACTTCCGTTGTTCCGTTGCGGCCCTGTCGAGACACTGTGTGCCATTCGTTGACCATTGATCCGACCTTTTATAAGAAATTTCTCAATCGATCGTGAAAAGAGCAACCAACTCTTTAATAATCCACTGATCTAGACTTCATTCGGTTAGTTTAGAGTTGGTGGAACATCCTTCTTTTTAGAAGTATTTGGTCGTTATCCCGACGGGAGAGAAGAGTCAGTTAGCCCGCCTATTTATTCATTTATTCATTTATTGGCGGGAGCATTCCTACCTGTTTGAAAGAGAGCCAAGTCTCGAAAGCAGCCCATTAAATTCGATTATTTTACTTATTTATCCGTTTTTTATCCGCTCCTTTTTCAGCTACCATACCAAGACTAGAGGAGAAGGGCAAGTATTTATATTTGCTTTATGGGATATATAATTGATCTCTTTTTCGTATGTTTTATGATTCGTATATGTAGGGATATGGGCGCCATCCTTCTCAGTTAAATGGACTGCTCTTCTCGCTGTTTCTGACTCAATACGTATAGAATAATTATAGCTAGTCTTCCTACCCCCTTCCCTGGCCGTGGCTGGGGCGAATCGACGCACTTATTACTTATTCACTTTGGTAAGGGTACCTGGTTTCATAACCGGTGTCTGTGGGTTCGCTTCCTTGCTTTGGATGTATCCCTCGATCTTACCACTTCCGCATCTGCTACCTCATCAAAAGCAACCGAACTTCCTGACCTTGCCTCTGCTACTACCTCGCTACCTGCTTCCCAATATCAGATAGATTGCATTCCTTCAAGCCCCTTTCCCAGAAAAATACAGTAATAAAAGGTAAAAGACGGATCCGCGCCTCAATCAGGTCGTGCTCAGTAGTGGTGGGATTCACTAAACCAATAGAAAAGGGCTAAACAAGTCGATCTGCTAGTCCTAAAACGTATTCTTGTGGTAGGGCTCAGCTCAGGGCGAGAAGCAGGTTTTGAAAAAACTCGTCTTTCAGCAGCCAAGAACATGATATAACACATTCAATCTTTCCGGGAAAATACCCCTCATTGCTCCGTCCCGTTAACGCCTATTATCGAGTGCTAAGCCACTCGCTGAATTACTGCTTGCAGGTCCTGAAGAACGGAAGTCTGATCTTTACATTCATTCTCCTGGGAAGATAGATTATATAATTAGGTAGGTGTACGGCTGCTGACAGGAAAAAGCCGTCCAAGAGGAACGAGAGAAGTGTAGCCTTTTGAGAGTAAAATAGGGTGCCGGGTGGCTAAGGTAGCAATGATCGGCTGCGCCTCACCTTGTTATCCGGTAAGTGGAACCCTGGGGACTCCCGTGGATGGCACTTGATGAGGTTTGACCGCTCATACCTCTTCTCTATTCTGTGTGTGGGCCAAGCTACTTTCTCGTCGATTGAACTGTTTTTAGGCCCCTTATTGCCCGATTTCATAGGTTTCGCACTGGGCTGGTCTCAAGGTTTTCAATGATTTCCCTGGGGGAAGCACCACTTTTTGCCGTCTTCTCACCTACCTTATAGGATTTCTATTAGTGGAGATACCTATTTTTATAAGGCTGGATAAAGCTTTTTCGAATCTCTCTCGTTGACATCGAAATTCAAATTATTCCTAAAATGAGACTGATTCCACGGCCAAATCCGACATATAAAAAGGCCCCTTCGATCTGTCTGATGTGCAGGGGTACTTTAAACGAAAGAAAAACCCCGGCTCGGCAAAGCTTTCCGCGAGTCTTTGTGTTTGGCTAGAAAGCCCAAACCATCGGTAACGAGGAAAGGGGTCAAGCGCAACGGGCGCATCACATCATTCAATCCAAACATCTCTAAAATAAAAGCCAAGATCATATATCACATTAGTATAAAGGATGAGAAAGGTGTGCTTGTTCTCTGTTCATGTAGGTCAGGAAAATGGGAAACATGTGATTCATGATCTATGTTATGTAGGGGTAAAGTTCATCCATCATTCCATTCTGTAACTTCCGAGAGTCAGTCTCAGCCAAGGGAAGAGCCATCATATGAGATGCACCATCTAAGTGAATGAAAAAACCAATCTACTTTGATCACCTGGAAGTTCTGTTATTTAATATTTGCCTTCGGGTTGACTTCCATCTGTTCAAAGGGTGTTGGTTTCACCTCTCTCTTCTGCTTCGCCTCGCTTCGGAACTCTATTCTCAAGACTCTGTCTTCAGCACAGCTTCTTTATTCCTCTTAGCTATCGCTTCGGATGAACCATTGGTAACTAGAATTAGCACAAGATAGTTTAACCTTTAATTTAATGCATGAAGTTGAGAAAGAACATAAGAGAGTTATCGCAAAGCAGCTTGTAGATCAAGAGAGGAAAAACGGGACGGGACGGCTAACCGCTCGAAAGAGGGGGGATCTTTCGATCACTCTGTTAGATCCAAGGCACGTCTTCATCAAGCTCTCGAACAAAGAAGATATGCACCAAAAAAGAGAAGTTTTTGATTGAGGGATTGATGCTTAGGGTTTTCCGCTGGAGCCATGATTTCCGTCTCCGCAATGGTGATCCAATGCATGCGCCTATTTGGGTCTCGCGACCCCATCTGCCTATTGTCTTCTTCTTTGAGTTTCGCCTCTTTTCTATCGTCTCTTTTTTCGGAATTGGCCTGACCGGTCCTACGAAGCTTGTCTCACGCCCCAACGCAGCTAGGGTTTGTGTAGAAATCGGTCTTCTCTCAAGGCAGTTTACTTGCTTACTTGTTAGAGTAAGGAATTTTTGTTATAGATAATAGATGTCCTTCGCTTCATCTGCACGGTGTAATAAAGCAAGGTAAGAGGAGCATATAAGTCAGGCTGCTTAATTAATGTATAAGACTTAGATCAAGCTAGGGCTCGTTCGCTTAGCAAATCTCTAATTAGTCTTCTCTGGTGTCGGCCACAGTCCAAGAAGTAGTCTTTTCCCATTTGCTAGCAACAAGAAGAGAGTTAGGGATTCGGCGCTTATAATAAGAGAAATAAATCACGCGGACTCAAGCCAGCAAACAAAAGACTTTTTATAATATATTTTAGGTCGATCACGGATTCAAGCTATAGCAAAGAAGACTTATAGTCGATCCGGGACTGAGATGCAAAGACAGAGGAATATGGTAGAAGGAGTACAACAAGCAATCAAAGGAATGCAGGCGTTGATAAGCGTAGAGGGGCTAGAAAGAGAAGTTAAGGTCGGTAGGCAGAACAGGGGGGGGGGTTTGGGAAAGATAGTAAGTACTTCTTATATCAACCACAGGCTCCCGTGTTTCTTACTTTTTTTGAGTAGTATCCCATTCCTCTATGCCATTCCCGCATTCACTCTATCCGTCCAACAAGCTCTCTCTCCCATTGGTAGGCAGAAGACAGGGGTTTTGGAGGGAACTACTAAAGGTGTGTATAAGCCCTACATACAGTGTATGTGTCCCTCCAGCCCAGCTGAGCTTCGCTATGAACTAATAGACTGAAATTAGCATATAATGAAAGATGGATTATAAGTACGGTGAAACCAGTATCCCAATTGTTAAGTCAACCATAAGGAAATCGGCACACATGAATGACTTTAATTCAATACTTCCCCCGGAAACTCTACAATAATTGGTTTAATCGATCGGTCTGAGGTCTGTGCCCTGTCCACAAAATCCTTTAATGAGATAGATCGGTCCCTGGAATATGTCGTACTCTTCCCGTCCACAAATGACTTTCTTGAATTAGTTCCTCTATCTTTCTTGCCTTGTAGCAGCAAGAAGTACACGTGAATCGATTTCTGTAATTCAATATACCTTCCCTTCGAGATCTCTTTTGAAGGTGCAAAATCTATAAAAAATAGATGTGGAATCCGCTTATGGTATTGGAATTTTTGAAAACATTGGCTCAATCCGTCCACGGTTATTTTATTGTGAATCCTGCCTTCGCCTTTTTGTTAGCAGCTCTTCGATCAACCCAGGAAAGAGTACCAGAGGCCATGTTTTCTAATCCAAAAGGTCACTTTCATGGCTTGAATGGGTCAAGATAGGACCTTTCAAAAGGATCGTTTTTTGGGCTTGATTTTGAAGCGTAGTTTTCCACTCTATTTTCTACTATATATATAACAAGGAGTGGAGCTGGAGAATCTCCCTCCCCGGCTAGGCTACTACGTTTTCTTGTTTGAAATTCCAGGTCTGGTCTTCATTGGTATTTGCTTTTTGCTCACCGACTACGTTTTTTTCTTTTTAGTTCTTCCCCCGCCCGGTCGAGCTGTCTGAGGTCGATGGTGCATCCGGTAAGCTCTTTCGGTATTCATCTCCGGAGCCCGGTCAGATGCTTCAATCCTTCATTCATATTCCGTCTCAATATCTTTCTTTTTTTCAAGTCTATATTGCGAGTTTACAGCTCGAATGTTTGACTAGTCTTCTCCTCCCATGTGATAAATGGGCGGTCTCCCCTAGACCTTATTCCGTCTAAGCTCTCATAGCATTCGTCTTTCTTCCTTCTCTGCTGTACATCTGTATTCTTTCCCTCGCTTTATAGAGATCTTGGCTTTCTGGTTTTTTGTTTCTTTGGTCAGGGGGTGCTGTGGAGAAAGAATTTAGGAAACCAAGCATGTAATAAGCGGAAATCAATACACAGGAAAGGAGTTGTACACGAGTTTGGTAAAGCATTCACCTTTCGGTTGTACATCGACCTGTCGGGAAACTCGAAAGTCTCCCGCAAGCGTCCCTTCTTAGGTCGGCATTTGGCTTTGGCCTTGCTTGTTCGGTTTTGGCTCATTCTTTAATATGTTGTATCTTGCCATGTCTGCTCCGTCTGTTGGTATAACATATATGTCTTCTCTGGCAATAGCCAATCAAGAAGCCAAAGCTGGAGCCAAGCCGGCACACCGGGCGAGGAATCCCTTACTTGTTCGGCTGGCGGATGCCGTTCTTGCTCTTTATGAAGATGCAGATGCAGTATAATACGAAAATTTATAAGCCAAGTTCGGTACACCAAGCCGTTACACAAATCTCTTTGTTTCAAATAGGTTATCCCATATCGGCCGGCCAATCAACAAAGATCTGAAGAATGACCACTTTTTGAGCCTACGAAAGGAAATTCCATTAGAACATATAACAGAGGCGTGAATGGGGGAATACGATACCATAAGGAGGAATTCATAGAACTTCATATTCTACTACCCGAAGGAGGAGGTATATGGCAATAGCCAAGTTTACGATAAAAGAATAGGACAAAGGTATATATTAAAAGTCTGAAGTCAAGGTAGCAAGACGGTATGAAATTGTTACACGAGCAAGCTAAGTCCATTAGAGTTCATTTAGTCGAGCCTTTAAGAGCCATGCGAAAGCAATATCATGAACGTACGAGAGGAAGATGAACATGCTCCAAGTAGGCTTTTTTTCTACTTCTTATATCTTATAGTTATAGTAGCTCCGCGGATCCGCCCTTCGAGCGATGGTATAAGGAAAATGTGTATTCCAGAAAGCACATGAAAGAACGAAATAAAGAACGTACCGAAGGAGCATGGGGTTTCGGGGGGGACTTATGCTTTTATTAAGGTTTAATACTCTTTGTGTTAGGCCCCCCCTATGCTAGTTACTAACTTAGGTACCTAGCCCAGAATCCAGAATCCATCGAAAAAATCAAAGATAGTAATGCATTCTTAGAACAAGCATATCAGCAAATCAGCTACGTTACCCTTTTTCGCTTTCAAGATTTCTATCTTTGTTTCGTTTCGCTTTTTGTTGTTGTTGGTTCCCATTTCATTTTTTGAGATAAATCTTGTTTTTTCTTGCTCTTCTTTTAAATCCTGGTCTTGTTTCAATTGTAGTTCTTCGGTTGAGTTCGTTCTTTTATTCAAATACATCCCATTTCAGGTTAGCTCTCTGCTCGGGATGCATGGGCGTCCGTCCTTCATTCCCATCCTTTATGTTATGTAAAAAGAGACTTCCCCTCCCACTCTCCAATATAGGGGACCTCTATCGAGCATCTCACATCTGTCTGTATCGTCGGTCGTATTTCTTTAGTAAGAGGACGTGTTAAAGCAATAAATATCATAGATCTCAGGCGAGAGGTAGATCCACGTGCGAAAAAATGTGTTATTTCATAGGGGAATGATACCTTACTTAAAATAAGGAATTAGTGGAATATGCCAGAAAGAAAATAGAGGAGCGGGGCGGACATCGGCACGTGCGTGGAGGCTAGGGCAGGTAAGTTCACATAAGGGTCTGAGCTCATATGTCGTACTCTATCATTGGCATGGGCGGCATCGATTCATTCGATTACATTTTACTCTTCAAAATCCATCTATGGATTCCCGGAGCTGGTTACACAAAAATCCACTTTTATTCGATATCCGAGTCGAGCTGGGATAACTTTGATTATATGATATGCCCTCTTTCTGAGCCAAGAAGGCATGTTTTCGCGCTTTCATATAGAGAGGAACCCCCGAGAATATACTTTATTTCACGCCTATAGAAGAAATTGAAAAAAAGTAGAGGATGATGATTTGAATGGGGATTTACAGAAAAATTTCCATTCTTATTTGAGTACCTAGGGAGGGAAGGATCCCGAGCGTAGAACGAGAAGAGTAAAGTAAGAAATAAGAGTTATATTGGCACGTACTGGAAAAATCTATCTTTGTTTGGTCAGTACATCAGCGAAGCCTTTCCCATTTCCTCTTTTTCAAATCATTCTTTTGCCAGTTGTTGTTGGAAACATAGGAAGGCCAGAGGCCCCCTGTATTTAGAATTTCGTATATATGGGCATCCTTATTAGTTTAGTCCAAACTAAACTGGAGTTAAAACTCTGGTAGGGAGGTCATATCTCTGTCTCGAGAAAATGCTTTCTTTTGAGCCGCAGGGTCGAGGGGGTCGTGAGACCCTCGAAAAAGGACTCTCTTATTGGCGTATAAACGGAAAAAAAAATCAATCCAATGCAAGTATGGCTTTCAAGCTTGTCCCCCTGTTGCCTTAAGCCTGGAGACCGGAGGTGCTTGCAGACCGGAGGTCGCGGCTGCTTGCTTTCTAAGGTAAGGTACGAACTAGTGCTGGTAAGTGAACGAACCTGTGAATTCTCGCGGCAGGCGTTCTCGAGGTCTTTGGTCCAGTTCAAGCAAGGGAAGGACAGACTGGACTGTTCCCTCGTGCTTCTCCCTTTAGGGGTGAAAACCTTCCTGACCGGAGTGCCGTTCACTCTACTTCTCCTGGCGGGAAGTACTTGTTCCCTTCACCAACCAATCTTCGGATTCAAAAATCGTATGTATATAAGCATAGAAAGCGCACCGTTTTGATATGGCAGTTGAAAATATATCTGGAGAGTTGCTCACTCCAACGAGCCTAGGCGGCCTAGGTGGACTTTGTCCACTTCCTATCAAAGCTCGAGTCTCCGGACTTGAAGAAAAGAAAACGGTGCCCACGAGACGGCTTATGGTGTTGCACAGGAAAGTCTGCTGGGCAGCAGAAACTCCGTAATTAAGATCCTGAAGCGCTTGCCCGCAAAACCTTAAATTTTGGAAGGTAGGTTGCTTGACATACTGTGACGGTGGCTCCATACGGGATCGATCTTCTTGTCATATTCGTTTAATACCATTCTGACTCAGAAAAATTTCTCTTGCAGTTTTCAAGCCAATCGTTTTCTCGCTCGGAGCTGAATGAAGGTATTTCCTTTGGCTAGACGGAGTGGAGTGACGCGAAGTTCCTTTCAAAAGTCTTTTATTATAGCCTTATTTTTGCTCCTGATTCGTGGGGGGTCGTGGAAGAATTGGGTTCGACTCCCATAGCCCCGATGTGGCGAAAAAGACTGATTCAACGAGATATGCCTTGCCTGCATTAAGATTTAAAACTTGTCGTCTACTTTCAGGAAATGTTCGGAACAGAGAACTTACAATAATACAACGCCGCATTCTCCGAAGATTGAGGAACAAGAAGAGATCTATTAAGAGAAAGATTTATCCGAGAAAAAATCTTAACAGTTACATCCAATCACAAACTACACGAAAGTTGCCCCTTTTTCATGGGGATTTACCCATCACAGAGATGCACAGAGGAACAGAGCGAACTTCATATATCCCTTTTCCACTCAATCCAGAAACAAGATCGGACGTTATTCTGGTTCGTCTCCATTTTTGTGAAACTATTCCTCAAGCAAGGCAGCCGATAAGTCATCGAAGGGTTTGTGTGAATAATGGAATGGTAAGCATTACTCATTTTAAAGTGTCCCACGGTGATTTAATATCTTTTCAAGAAAATGACGCGAGAATCCGCGGTGAAGAAATAAGGAGATCTTTCTATATCGAAATATCAGTTGAAAAAATCATAGGCAAATTCCTGGATCACCCGGTAAGAATGTGGAGAAGAACAAAAACAGAATGGTTCCACCTACTCAAAACTCAGAGGGGATGCCGCCTACTACTAAAATCCCGGTTTTTGCAACAGTTGCGCTCTTCTATGCAAGAAGAAGACTTAGAAAGAACAAAGAAGTTTGGATCCGAAAAAGTATGCTTAGGCAGTTCCTTCGCTGAGCACAACAGAATGAAGAGGAATTTGTATCATTTCAAATCCCTATTCTTATCGAAGAGAAGGAACGAGAAAAACCGAAATCTTCCTACTCGAACAAGAAGTCCTATAGTTTACAACTCTTCTTTATATAGAAATTCGACCTATTGCTCCGCATCCCCCCATCAGTTTACTATGAAGAGAAGAATCAAAAGGATTGAACTACCTACTCATTATTCGGAGGTGAATCATAGAACACCAAAAGCTGTGGTATCTTATGGACCTAACATAGGTCACATCCCTCACGACATAAGATTGAAAGATCTAAACCTTCCTCTTCGGAGCGGAAACGGACGTGGCCAAAACATATAAAGATCGGCGTAGTCGCTCATAGGGACATATCTATCCGGATAGAGGATAGTCTAGATCGATTCATAGATAGATTTCTATCCATATAGATAGGTATCTCCGTGGGTAGAGATAAAGATAGGGATCCATCTAGATCTTGATTCACTATTTCCATTTTTTTTTCTTGATTCTGATTATTGATTGCCTTTTTGTGACGACAAGTTTTAAATCTTAATGCAGGCTGGAAACATCATTTTTCAATTATTACTTGCTGGGTCGGAGCGTAGACGAGCGAGTAGAGCCCAGGAAACAGGGAAGCCCGTCATAGAGCAGTCGACTAGAAGTAGAAGACTGCTGGCCTGAGAGAAGGCGGCCTCTCCCGGGAAACATGGCCCAATTTCTCTTCTTTCTTTTTTATTTCGGGTTTCTTTATTTTTTCAGGGGCCCAGAACGCTAAAGGGTAGGGGAGAAGCAAGCCGAACCTCTGATCGACCTGGACACATAAAAAATTCTCGGCGTCGAGAGATATTTGAGATTCCGTAAGTAACTTAGTGCAACATGGCAAATTTCATTGAGAGGAATCAGCAAAGAAAAGAAAAACGGGTCACAACATATTATTAAGATTTGATCGTTGCATTACTGTATAGAAAAAGAAAAAAGAAATTGCGTATGAAATACGCCCAAAGACTCCCATGCCTTTCTTGGTTGGACCAACCAGATTTCCGAAAAGTCTTTCTGTTAGAGCAAGAAGCGGAACTACAAGTGAATCTTAATAGAAAGCTTATGATGAGCATCTATTTGAGTCGATCATTTCCAAGATCTAATTCAAGTTTTTTCTTATGTAGTGGAAATGCCTTACAATCTGAAGTTTTACGCTTAAGGGAAGAAATGTTCTTGGTGGATGCAGGACCTGGGACCCCCAGAATTTGTATGCAAGATGAGCCTACAGGAGTGCCAATCAACCGAGCCGCCAGGTTTGAGAATAAGGTGGGATCCCTGGATGTAGTGGCCGGTGAATCACTGATCAAAGAGCAGATTTTGGAGAGATTCTTCATCGATGTAGTGGCCGGTGAATCACTGATCAAAGAGCGAGCAGCCGCCAGGTTTAAAAATTTGGTGGGATCCACAGATGTAGTGGCTGGTGAACCGCTTCTTCTTCTTCCGCGAAGATTCAGACAAAACCGAGCTTGGATGGAACTGAACAAGATTTGGCGAACGAATACAAAGGTAAGGGGCTTTTTTATTAAGAAAGTAAAGGGCGGGTATTCAGTAGCCATCGCGGGTTTCCTTACCTTTCTTCCATTCCGTCGAAGAAATTTTTCGAGTGCTCGATTCACCATTGAGAGGATTAACCTCAAAAGGAAAAGGACGAATATTGTGGTGTTACAACAGCGGCGGATCAAACAAGAACTTATTTGTTTCTAGATGAATTTGTTTCAACAACCGATCCTTGTCCGTGCGTGGAAGGAGGAGAGTTGTAGCCGGATCGAACTCCCTTGACCTCTGAAGCGCTTGGACATAGGATTTCCGGCCAGGGTGGTAGCGCTTTTCCAACCAATTCCTCAAAAGGGCTAAAAAGCTCCTCTATCCCTTCAACCTTCTCGGGAGGTGGGATGCCCCATAAGCGCTTTTACCTTTTTTTATACACCTTCCCATCCATCAATGAAAAAATTTCTTATGTAGTATCTAAGGAACTCGACCCCAACTCATCTATCCCGACCGAAGCTGACCGTTGAACCTCCAAAAACAGGACCGGGTGCTCCTGTCTTCTCTTCCCAATGGGAGGAATCACCCTGCTAGGAGCATCTGTAGCGGCATCAGTAACGAGGGAAAGAGAGGCGGAAGGCGCCCCGATAGAGAAGGTGAAACCTTCCAAACTATGAATAAAATCCCTCATTGGATTGGCCAGTAGAACTTCGAAGCTTATCGGGCCTTCTCTTGTAAGCTAGCTCCATTCGATCGATCGCTTCCGTTCGGAATAGATTAGTTGGGAATTGGATGCTCTGCAGTGAAGGGCCTAGCTGCTAAAGCAGTTGATCCACTCGATAGGGCGGGAAACGGATAGAGATGAAGATGCAGAGTCTGATGCGCCTCTCATCCCGGTGAAGAAGAGGTGGGTTTCCTGGGCCCGGTCGGAGCTTCCTATCTCTCATTCGTTCGTTCCCCCTGGAGTAAAGTCATCGGAATCGGGGTTTGGTTCCGGTGGCCTCATATCTCCTACCCAATTTGAAGGTGGGTCAATGGACATTAGATACGTGATAACACTTGTGGTTTCGGTGAATCGCCTTCACTCTCGGGGTTCAGTACCTGCCTCTTGGTGTCCAATACCCAGTGATGGGAGAAGGAGTGGGAGACGAAGAGAGAGAAGATGGTTGCTTAGCAGCGGAAGCTGGGGATCGAGAAGCGGAGGGAGAGCTTAGGCTTGAAATGGAGCTAGGATACCGGTATTTTTCCCTACCTGGATCCGAGTCTTTCTCTTCTCCTGGACCGAGCACCGAGACCGAGGAAAGAGAGGCTGGATACGAGTCTGATGAGATCAGAGCCAGTGAAGAGAAGAGGGAAGGCTGACTCTGCTAGGCTGGCTTGCTTGTTCGACTAGAGCACATAAATAAGGTAGCTTGCTTACTTAGTGCGAAACGCTAAGGCCAATTAAGCAACGTTAATGGACCGTATAGCTCGTTTAGACCGTTAGACACGTTAGGCCTCTTAGCCAAGGTCTTACAGGTATGCCTCGTATGCTCGGTATGAAACTTCTTCCTTATGCCCTTCTTTAGCTATTACGCTCGTTAGCATGTTATTAAAGGAAAGTATTACTGTGATATTCCTATCTATCTCTATCTGGCCAAGGAAAGATCTCTAGTTAGCCCTACTATTATTGGAACTAGGCGGCTATTAGGAGAAGATGATAGACCTATAGATATTATCTTAGAAGCACTCTAAAATGAGAAACTTAACATTAACAAATGAAATATCAGATTAGGGCCTTTACCCTGGCCTGCTCTAGCCCTTTATCTAGCTGGCTTTCCTTCTTTCCCCATCGAAAGCAACTCAAATAAGAGAATAGTCCTAGCCTGCCCCAGCTCTGGATCTTTGCCTTGGCTTGGAAAAGACTGCAGACTTGGGAGATACTAGAGCTTTTGGTACTCACACTATGGTATGGCCAACAGGTCGGGCTGGCAGGCAACTTCCAACGACATGTAAGGCGCCAGCAACTCAAACCCCATGTAAAGATATCCATCTGTTAGCTAGAGCCCTACCAGAGACAGAAAGAAATTTACTGGGTGGTAAACAAAATACCGTTACACCTACCCTTGCCCTTAGCTTGCTTGGTGGAACTTGATTGAATGAGCTGGATTACAGGGAAGGCTCAATCGCTGGAAGGAAAGTCTCACGGGATGTAACAGAAGTCCCACGGGATAGAGGGCAACTCATACTGTAATTGGATAAACTTACCACTTCCACTATATGTATAGCCCTTAGTACTATCAAGAAAAGCATTCTTCGAAACTCGGATGGATATGGATATCGAATGGAAGCACGACTAACACAGGCTTTAAGAAAGACGAAGACTTGCTTTCCTGGCTTGCGTAAGAGAACTGCTTTCTGGCAGGGAACTAGCTAAAAGAGAAGCTCGCCTGGAAACCTCGTATGGGCCACCGGTAACTGGCAATGGTTCGCAGGTAGCAGGACTTTTTTTTAGGATTGTATGGAAGCACTTACCAATGAAACTGGCTGGCTTTAAAATTCCTGCTTTAAATGGAAATACTCCTCCAATCCAAGGTCCAAGGGGCGCAGCGGGAGACAACTAAAAACACTTCTACTCGGTGAGGGACTTATACTTCTCCTGGGGCTATCTACTCCAACTGGATGGCCAATGGCTGGAAATGGGTAGGAGGGAACTGCAACTCAAACCCCAGTAAGGCGGCTATGGCTGCATGAAATATAGGCTAGAAAAAAATAAGAAGTCCTCTTGAGCCACCCACCCTTAGCTTGTTTGGTTTGGACCCTTACGTTCGGTACACTCGTTAGGAAGCGAAGGGCTATAAAAAGGACTGCTTTCCAACTCACTAGCTTTAAAGTAAGGCTCTCCTAATGGCTCGTATTCACCTCTTCCCTCGGCTGGAACTACCACTCAAACTAGATCGCTGACAGAAGGAAGGTAACTATAAGGGCTTAAAACTGGCCTGGTAAGAGACTCCACTCCAATGAGAACTCAAACTGGATCGAATGCAGGGGTTTCCTATTGCAGACTTTGACTAGATGACTCCAACGGGCTTAAAAAAACACTAAAAATGGAGGGGATTATCTTAGCACTGCTTATGAATAGGCAACTACTGGAACTGGACATTAAAGGAAGGGAATCGTGTACTGAGCTAGCCTGCCTTGAACTTGAA